TCAATCAACTAAAAAGTTATTCTATGTACCAATCCTTACATCTCCTACTACAGGTGGGGTGACTGCTAGTTTTGGTATGTTGGGGGATATCATTATTGCCGAACCCAATGCCTACATTGCTTTTGCGGGTAAAAGAGTCATTGAACAAACATTGAATAAAACAGTACCTGAAGGTTCCCAAGCGGCTGAATATTTATTCCAGAAGGGCTTATTCGATCTAATCGTACCACGTAATCTTTTAAAAAGCGTTCTGAGTGAGTTATTTCAGCTCCACGCTTTCTTTCCTTTGAAGCAAAATGAAATCAAGTAGAATAGAGCATTAAGTTCCTTTTTTATTTGTAGCAAAGATGACTAAGTCCATTCTATACTCACTTAGATAGATACTTATAGATTTATACTAATTCAAATTTGAATTTAATAAAAATATGATATGAATATAATTAATAGAATCTATATAATAATTAGAATTATTATTAGAATTATTATTATATTCTAAGTCTTTATATCTTTATTCTTTATCTTTATAAATAAAAATAACAGGTACAAATAGTAAATTGAGGTATCCTTTCTATGACAACTTTCGACTTTCCCTCTGTTTTGGTACCTTTAGTGGGCCTAGTATTTCCGGCAATGGCAATGGCTTCTTTATCTCTTCATGTTCAAAAAAATACGACTGTTTAGATCTGATGGGCCCAACTCTCATCCATTTTTTTTTTTCAAAACTTAGACTTGTATTTGTATCATAACACAGATATCTATTTATTTGAGTGGAATAAGTTATAACAGGTGGCTTCTGCCGAACATAAAGGAGGGACTCTTAGGCCTGTAGAAAGATGATCTATGGGTAAAGGAATTCTATCTATTTGCAAAACTATCAGGATCGCCGGATGGCTGAAATGTAAAGTCGGTGTATCTATATGTATATCCATGGGATTATACGAAGGGTATATTTTTATGTTAGATCTAACCAATTTGATTTGATAAATTACTCTTAAAGGTTCACAGCAAACTATTATTAGTTGATGAGAGTTATTTCGGAAACAAAAAGAGTAAGTCTGGGGTATTCTCTCAATTCCAATAAAACGAAACAAACCGGATCAAGTATGAGTTGTCGATCAGAACATATATGGATAGAACCTATAACGGGGTCGCGAAAAACAAGTAATTTCTGCTGGGCCGTTATCCTTTTTTTAGGTTCATTAGGATTCTTATTGGTTGGAACTTCCAGTTATCTTGGTAGAAACTTGATATCTTTATTTCCGTCTCAGCAAATCCTTTTTTTTCCACAAGGGATTGTGATGTCTTTCTATGGGATCGCGGGTCTCTTTATTAGCTCCTATTTGTGGTGCACAATTTCGTGGAATGTAGGGGGCGGTTATGATCGATTCGATAGAAAAGAAGGAATGGTGTGTATTTTTCGTTGGGGATTCCCTGGAAAAAATCGTCGCATCTTCCTCCGATTCCTTATAAAGGATATTCAGTCCGTCAGAATAGAAGTTAAAGAGGGTATTTATGCTCGCCGTGTCCTTTATATGGACATCAGAGGCCAGGGGGCCATTCCCTTGACTCGTACTGATGAGAATGTTACTCCGCGGGAAATTGAGCAAAAAGCTGCCGAATTGGCCTATTTCTTGCGTGTACCGATTGAAGTTTTTTGAGAAAAAATGCGCTGAGAGAATGAATGCTTTCTCAGCAGGAAGGAAAAACTCAAGAATCTCCTCCTTTTTCTATACCATAACTTAACCGAAGTTTCTTCATAACGCTCATTCGAGTCAAAGAAGACGTATACGGAAGAACTATAAAACAAAACTCTTTTTGTGGTCTTTTATGTGATGTGTATGGAAATCTACACAACTCTATTCAATAACAAAATAAGTAACAAATCGAAAAATAGATTCATCTTTTCTATTTTATATCAAATTCGAAATACCGAAATTTTTCTTTTTTTTTTAGTCCAATATTTGTTGGAATTGATAGTTTAGATTCCGATAGATCCTATTTTGGAAATTCTTTCTTTTTTGTCAATCGACGTTTCTTTTTATACTTTCTTTTGTGTTCCTTAATGACCAAACAGCTATCTTATAATGATAACTGGCCCATTTCTGTATTGTTTTGCCACTCATTTTTGATCATCACAATATTCTTCAGAAATTTCCCTCCTTTTTTTATTCCGTACTCTGAGGAGTAAGTGAAAATTTTTCAAAAGATAGGATCTTTTTCTATAATGATAGAAAAGAATATTCATTACTTAAATAAAGCGGTTCTTTCGGGCATTCACCGAAAGGGGATACTTGCTTCGAATTTGACCAATTGCGATATCTAGAAACAATATTTTTTGTTGATTATTTCTTCATTCGAATTCGAAGTGGATTCTTAATCTATTTCTGTATTCTTTCTACATTCAAAGACTAACTGCGAAATCATAAATAAAAAATAGTGAATAGATTCATAGGTTCGATACCTTGTAGTAATAATAGAACTAATGCATGAGAGAAATATTGAATCGCGTAGAGTTAACTAATGAGGGCGGTTCATTAAAAATGAATAGATGAAATGAAAAATGGCAAAAAAGAAAGCACTCACTCCTCTTTTATATCTTGCCTCTATAGTCTTTTTGCCCTGGTGGATTTCTCTCTTATTTAATAAAAGTCTTGAATCTTGGATTACTTATTGGTGGAATACTAGGCAATCCGAAATTTTTTTGAATGATATTCAAGAAAAGAATATTCTAGAAAAATTCATCGAATTAGAGGAAATCCTTCTATTGGAGGAAATGATCAAGGAATACTCGGAGACACATCTACAAAACCTTCGTATAGGAATCCATAAAGAAACGATCCAATTAATCAAGATACACAACGAGGATCGTATCCACACGATTTTGCACTTCTCGACAAATCTAATCGGTTTCGTTATTCTAAGCGGTTATTCTATTTTGGGTAATGAAGAACTTGTTATTCTTAACTCTTGGGCTCGGGAATTCCTCTATAATTTAAGTGACACAATAAAAGCCTTTTCTATTCTTTTATTAACCGATTTATGTATCGGATTCCATTCGCCCCATGGTTGGGAACTAATGATTGGCTCTGTCTACAAAGATTTTGGATTTGTTCATAATGATCAAATTGTATCTGGTCTTGTTTCTACTTTTCCAGTCATTCTAGATACAATTTTTAAATTTTGGATTTTTCGTTATTTAAATCGTGTTTCTCCGTCACTTGTAGTGATTTATCATTCAATGAATGATTAAAAAAGGATCCACTTATATTAATCCAATTCTATTCTAATGTTGCTTACTTTGTAGTTGTACATAAGCAAAGGATGAAAAATCATACTTACTCTTTATATTTCTGCCCAGCCCAAAGATTTATTATATATATATATTTTGTATATATTTATATATTAAATAGTAATTTTATAATTTTATTCCAGTCAAATTCTTCCAGGAAATAGCAGAATCGCGGATAGGGAACTAGATTAGCGACCTACCAAATTTATTGTATCAATTTTCGGGATCAATGGTTGGACCATGCAAACTAGAAAGACTCTTTCTTGGATAAAGAAACAAATAACTCGATCCATTTCCGTATCGCTTATGATATATATCATAACTCGGACATCCATTTCAAGTGCATATCCCATTTTTGCACAGCAGGGTTATGAAAATCCGCGAGAAGCGACTGGACGTATTGTATGTGCCAATTGCCATTTAGCTAATAAGCCCGTGGATATTGAAGTTCCGCAAGCGGTACTTCCAGATACTGTATTTGAAGCGGTTGTTCGAATCCCTTATGATATGCAACTCAAACAAGTTCTTGCTAATGGTAAAAAAGGTGCTTTGAATGTAGGGGCTGTTCTTATTTTACCGGAGGGTTTTGAATTAGCTCCTGCCGATCGGATTTCTCCCGAGATGAAAGAAAAGATAGGCAATCTGTCTTTTCAGAGCTATCGCCCCAATAAAAAAAATATTCTTGTGATAGGCCCTGTTCCTGGTCAGAAATATAGTGAAATCACTTTTCCTATCCTTTCCCCCGACCCCGCTACTAAGAAAGAGGTTCACTTCTTAAAATATCCTATATACGTAGGCGGAAACAGGGGAAGGGGTCAGATTTATCCCGACGGGAGCAAGAGTAACAATACAGTTTATAATGCTACAGCAGCAGGTATAGTAGGTAAAATAATACGAAAAGAAAAGGGGGGTTACGAGATAACCATAGCGGATGCATCGGATGGACGTCAAGTGGTTGATATTATCCCTCCGGGGCCAGAACTTCTTGTTTCAGAAGGCGAATCTATCAAATTGGATCAACCATTGACAAGTAATCCTAATGTGGGCGGATTTGGTCAGGGAGATGCGGAAATAGTACTTCAAGATCCCTTACGTGTCCAAGGCCTTTTGTTCTTCTTGGCATCTGTTATTTTGGCACAAATCTTTTTGGTTCTTAAAAAGAAACAGTTCGAGAAGGTTCAATTGTCAGAAATGAATTTCTAGATTCGCGGATTTATCAACATTGCGCTCATAACGTAAGACGTAGGTAAAAATAACAAAATTCTTTTTGACAATTCTATTTGATAAAAAAATTACATTATGAAAAGCCTTTTGCTTATTTATACTCGTTTTTTTCTACGAGATGCCGGGAATTCCTTGTACCGAATTCCTAGTCATAGTCTGTAGATTGTGAAGAAGACTGTTTGACTTTGTTTTTTTAATCCAAATAAAATTGGGGTGGTCTTACTATAGTTACTATTATCACATTTCAATGTCATAAAACGCATCAATAGTGTTTTCTATTCGAATCGAATGAAAGTGGACTAGATACTAGACATAAGTAAGCGGGGAATAGAACGGAGAAATGCGTGGAACAAAAAATTCTAGGGACGATTATTCGTCTTCCTAGTCTTCGACACAAGAAAAGGAATTTTCCACACCTCTTTCTTGTGTCGAAAAAAAAAAGGATTCTTGATCCTGTTCGTCAAAGATTCCTAGCCTTGTTTTGAAT